TCTTTAGTTATTCAATGAAACCAATGATTCGTTATTGGAGCAGATAGCAACAACCCTTTCAGTGGACATGCGTATTTTCCGATGGATTTACATGGTTTCATTAGTAGAAATTGTTTGATGTAGTGAGTAATAGGCTCTTTCGCCGTTCAAGAATTCTTGTTTAGGCAGTTCATATCATCCACACATAGTGATCTAAGATTTCAATTCTTCCATGTTTCAGCAGTAGCATATTGTTCCATGGAGCTAAGGCCAAAAAGATGGAAGAAACAAGTGTTTCCACGACTCTACCATCCGGCCAATTCTGTTCCACTTAATCCCCTTTTCATGGGCACATATCTTTACGGCTAAGGAATGGGGAATCTTTCTCCTGTTACATGAATCAAATGTTTCATTTCATCCGGGAAAAGCCATCTCTTTCTCAACAATGTCTTTGTCATTTGATCCAATAGCGTTCCGTTAGATAGGAACAGATTTGATAAATACTGATAACTCTCGGATAGAGTATTAGAACGGAAAGATCCATTAGATAATGAACTCTTGGTTCTAAACCATCTCTGGCGATGAATCAACAATTCGAAGTGCTTTTCTTGCGTATTCTTGATGAACCAGCGTTTATATATAGATGTAGGAGGATTTGTTTGGGAAGCAATGAGCCCCTTTGACATCTCTTCATCTGCAAAGAATTCTCGACGTGAAAACACAGAGACAGAGGGCTGATCTTTGAATAGGGAAAAGGATGGATCCGCAGGGTCCCAAATGAATTGGCTTGTTCGAAAAAAGCCTTGTTCTTTGGAAGATCTATCTCGTGTCTGGTACTGCATGGTTCCACTTTGAAGCTCATCCTCTTTATGATAAATGATCCATTTGTCCCGAAATGACCCAGTCCAATAGGGAAATCCCAATTCAGTGGGCCTTTCGATACAATCAAATCGCCATATTCTAGGAGCCCAAACTATGTGATTGAATAAATCCTCCTCTATCTGTTGCGGATCGAGGGCCCCTTCCCCTTCTTCAAACTCCGATTCGTATTTTTCATATAGAAATCTCCGATCAACGATAGAACAAGATCCATTTTGCATCATATCTAACTGATTCCTTGGTTCGGACCGAAGAAGTAATGTCACTCGATTATTATCAAACTGACTGCAATATTTTTCTGTCCGTGAGGATCCCGCCAGAGCCAGAGCGCCTTCTACTTCTAATAGTAATAATAGTAATAGGCCATGAACTAGATCAGAATCGTTCTCGACGAATCCATAAGAAGTGATCCAATTTTTTTCATCGTGTCTGGATGAAGACCAAAGATCTTGAGCGACCGATCCGGCAGAACAACTCAAAAGATAAAGAAGTATCGTTAATTTCTTCATGCTCGTTCCAAGTTCGAAGTACCATTTGTACAAATAAGAATCCCCTCCTTTACATGATTTCTTCTTCATATAGATAGATATAGGATCTATGGGGCAATTACTTAGAAGTACATTTTGTGTAACAGCCCTTCCTATCTGATAGAAAAGGATCCCATGATCCTGAACCGATCTTATCTGGGATCGAAAATCCCAAGTTTTTCTATGAAGAGCTGATCTCATTGTATTAGTTTCTATAATGGATTTCTTCTGTGTAATACTAATTGATAGGGCCTCATTGATAAGTGCTACAAGATCTCGCGCATTGGAACCCATGGTTATGGACCCGAATCCGTTAGTATGGAACATCTTCTTTTCCAAGTGAAATCCTCTAGTATATGAAAGAATGAAAAAGTGCTTTCGTTGTTGTGGAAGAAGAAGCCTTCGTATCTTAATGCATGTATTGAATTTATTTGGAGCTATTAGAGCGGGATCCACTTTTTGGGGAATATGAGTCGAAGCAATAACAAGAATCTTTCCAGTGGAACATCTTTCACAATCCCTGGAGAGATAGTTCTCTAATAGATCGAGGGATAAGTAATTCGACTCATTCACATGCAGATCATGAATGTTTGGAATCCATATTATGCAAGGAGACATTGCTTTTGCTAATTCGAATTGAAGGGTGATATCAAATTGGTCTATTTTCGTCGTCATATACATAGTTAGCACATTCGTCATAGTTAGCAGCTCCGTATCAATATCAAGGTCATCATTACTATCATCAATATCGTCACTATCATCAATATCGATATCATCAATAGGATAACCTTTAGGCTTGTCATCCAAGAACTTGTTCGGAAATACCGTAATGAAAGGAACATAGGAGTTTGTCGCTAGGTATTTGACCAAACAGGATCGTCCAGTTCCTATAGAACCTATCACTAAAATACCTCTAGAAGGGGATAGGGCTAAGCGGAGCGAAAAGGGTTTTCCATGAGGAGATGGGGAATGAAAAATATTAGCCCCACACAAGGTTTGTGAATAAGTGATTGTATGATAATGAGCAAGGAATATCCGTCTTTCTGCTAAACAGGATCTATTGAACTCATAATTCATTAGATCCTTTTGATGAATGTCAACTAAGTATCGTAAGG